GTAATATGTTCACAGAACAAAAAAATCAAGAGCCTCGAGCCAATAAAGACTGAGACGATTGGTTCAAGAACAAATTAAATGAGAGGCTCCGTTGTATAATTCAGACCTAAGCATTAATCGAGAAGCGATGGGAACGATGGAACCTGTGAATGCTGAAGATTTTATTGAAAACGAATCCTAATGATTCATCAGGTGGGATGGCGGAACGAACCAGAGAATAATTTCATTTAGTCTGAGCGATCGTGGGCTAACCCTACAACTGAACTAGCTATTAAAAGATAAAAGAGTAAATATTCGCCCGCGACTTTTTTTTTCAATTGTTTTGATTCGCGAGGAGCTGGATGAGAAGAAACTCTCATGTCCAGTTCTGTAGTAGAGATGGCATTGCGAAACAACCATCAACTATAACCCCAAAAGAACCAGATTCCGTAAACAACATAGAGGAAGAATGAGGGGAATATCGTATCGAGGTAATTCTATTTGTTTCGGTCGATATGCTCTTCAGGCACTTGAACCCGCTTGGATCACATCTAGACAAATAGAAGCAGGGCGACGAGCAATGACACGAAATGCCCGCCGTGGTGGAAAAATATGGGTACGTATATTTCCAGACAAACCCGTTACAGTAAGACCTGCGGAAACACGTATGGGGTCGGGTAAAGGATCTCCCGAATATTGGGTAGCTGTTGTTAAACCAGGTAGAATACTTTATGAAATGGGTGGAGTAGCAGAAAATATAGCTAGAAAGGCTATTTCAATAGCGGCATCCAAAATGCCTATACGAACTCAATTCATTATTTCGTGATAGAAACGTATAACCAAAAGAAAGAGTTCTTGGAATAAAAAAGTAATTGCAGGTTTCTTTTTTTTTTTTTTTTTTTTAGCCCCTTTTGTTTTGCATTGAAAGAACAGATAAAAAAATGATATGATTCAACCCCAGACCTATTTGAATGTAGCAGATAACAGCGGGGCCCGAGAATTGATGTGTATTCGAATACTAGGAGCTAGTAATCGCCGATATGCTCATATTGGTGATGTTATTGTTGCTGTGATCAAAGAAGCAGTACCAAATATGCCCCTAAAAAGATCGGAAGTGATCAGAGCTGTAATTGTACGTACTTGTAAAGAACTCAAACGCGATAATGGTATGATAATACGATATGATGACAATGCTGCAGTTGTCATTGATGAAGAAGGAAATCCAAAAGGAACTCGAGTTTTTGGTGCGATCGCCCGAGAATTAAGAAAGTTAAATTTTACTAAAATAGTGTCATTAGCCCCTGAAGTATTATAAGATAAGAACATCATCATCATATAGAGTTATATTATAAGTTATAGTAGAGTATTTTGAATGATTAATAGATTGTGTCTCACGTATATACCTTTAATAATGTTACTTCATAACAAAAAATATCATGTTTATTATATCAAAATTTTTAGGAACCACAAATTTTAGTTCATTATGGGTAGGGACACCATTGCTGACATAATAACCTCTATACGAAATGCTGACATGCATAAAAAAGTAACGGTTCGAATATCATCTACTAGCATCACTGAAAGCATTGTAAAAATACTTTTAAGAGAAGGTTTTATAGAAAACGTGAGAAAACATCGGGAAAACAACAAAGATTTTTTGGTTTTAACCCTACAACATAGAAGAAATAGGAAGGGGCCATCTCAAACTATTTTAAATTTAAAACGGATAAGTCGACCTGGTCTACGAATCTATTCTAACTATCAAAGAATTCCTAGAATTTTAGGTGGTATAGGGATTGTAATTATTTCTACTTCTCGAGGTATAATGACAGACCGAGAAGCTCGATTAGAAGGAATCGGCGGAGAAATCTTGTGTTATATATGGTAATCCTTCTACTATCAAAATTAGATATGAAATTGGCTATTTGTGAAAAAAAAAAAGAGAAAGAGTTATCTAATATCACTCCTCCTCCATTAGTTGATATTTCAAGGGGGTTTTACCTGGAATGAAGGAACAAAAATGGGTTCATGAAGGTTTAATTACTGAATCACTTCCCAACGGTATGTTCCGGGTTCGTTTAGATAATGAAGATCTGATTCTAGGTTATGTTTCAGGAAGGATCCGACGTAGTTTTATACGGATACTACCAGGAGATAGAGTCAAAATTGAGGTAAGTCGTTATGATTCAACCCGAGGGCGTATAATTTATAGACTCCGCAACAAAGATTCAAACTCGAACGATTAGGTGATTTAAGATTACTTTTGGGGAGATACAATTCGAGATTTAAAATTAAATTTCAAGAAACTTATTTTCTTCCACGAAGTAAATTAGGAATTAAGTTTAAGTTAAGGAATGCAAAATATGAAAATTAGGGCCTCTGTTCGTAAAATTTGTGAAAAATGTCGACTGATCCGTAGGCGGGGACGAATTATCGTAATCTGTTCCAACCCAAGACATAAGCAAAGACAAGGATAATTTTTATAAAAAGAACTCCCGAAAGGACCCAAAATGTACAAATA